AAAAACTAAATCACAAGCTTCTGATAAAAAACGAGCAGTTTTAGTAAGATTTGTAATATGAATACCTTTACGCTTGGCAGAAATATAAGGTGCCATCCTAGGATTCCATTTCCTAGTACCATGACCAAAATGAACTCCCGCTTCCATCATCTCTTCCAAATTGATATTCCAATATCTTCTTGTCATTTCTCCCCCCCACTTCCGCTTTTTTTTGAAAAAAAAAAAGCGACGAGGTTGCCCTGAACTAAATAATTGTTCCGATGGAACATTTTCTTCTACCGGAGATTGGCCGTGTCGATGTCGATACACGATCCAAACCAAACCCCTACCCTCTATTCGTTATTATCTTTATTTCGATTACCACATAAAATGACCATAAATAAAGAGTTTTTTTTTAATTCAAATTTTAAAAGTATGAATCCACTTTTAGGAATCATTAAATCCTCTAAATGATTGTTCTGATGTATCATGAAACTTCTTTGAAATAGAAGAATCAAATAATTCTCTGTTGTGGAACAAAATATCTCTGATTTCCCCCTCGAAAAAATTCTTCTTTTTGGTTTTCAAAGGAATGTTCTTATGTTGCCTTGAACGATGCACTAATCCTTTGAATCCGGTACCAACGGGTATCATCCCCCCTATAACAACGTTCTCTTTTAGGCCTTTCAACCAATCGATACGGCCCCGGAGAGCAGCTTTGGCTAAAACTCGAGCAGTTTCTTGAAAACTCGCTTCAGATATGAAACTTTGCGTATTCAAAGATGCCCTTGTTATTCCCAATAGGATGGCGCGGTAACAGATCGATTCTTCCAAAGCGCGCCCCGTTCGCGCCGCTCGCAACAATCCAATTAGTTCTCCAGGTAAAAAAACATTAGACATTCCATCCTCTGAAACCAACACCTTTGATGTTATTTGGCGTACAATAATTTCTATGTGCCTATTATGGATTTGCACCCCCTGGGATCGATAAACCTTTTGGATCTTATTAACCAAAGATATACGACTTTGCACTATAGTTAGCTCAGCCCCAATCAAGAATCCCCAAGGAATTCGAAGAATTTTTTTTATATGCTCGTTCCAACCCTCAATTCTTTTTTTTAGGTTCATCGATATTGAATCAATTGAACGCACTTCTAACACTTGTTCCACTTTTGGAAGACCCTGCGTTATATCACCGGATCTCGATTTTTCATATATAAATGTAACTAATGTATCTCCTTCGTAAAGGATTTCTCCATAATGACCATGAACAGTTGCTCCTGGAGTGGCCAAATAAGGCTTGGCGGATCTTATTACTACAGAGTCAACTTGAACAATCAAAACTTGACCCGATTTGAGATGGGGTCCGTTTTTGGCTATACATACATTTTCACAAATAAACTGTCCAAGACTAATTATTGTAGATCTTTCTTCAAAATAATTATGATAATAATTAGGATGACAAAAATACCAATTCAAATTGAATGAATTCAAAACGATGTTACTGCATGAATCGGGATTCAAAATTCTCCCATTTTCATCCATTAAATAATAGTTAATTACTTGAAAAGTCTGTTTTAAATTTTCAAGTTGCAAATATTTAGTTACCAAAATAGGATTATGAGTTATTAAATAGTAAAATGAATAAAAATTCAAAAATTGAAGGACTGTTCCTAAAGGGCCAATCAAATTCCTAATTTGAATTATAGGATCTGTTTTAATTGATTCTTTTATCACATTGTGATATTTTCCAGCGTTGAATGGACCCATTCGGAAACAATTAGATGATGACAAAATTATCAAAGATGGGCATTCCTTATTTTTATTTAACAACGTGCGAATAGTTCCTTGATTTTGGCTAAGTGATTGTTGAATTTTTGTCTTGGAATAAAAGGGATTGCTATTGGTGTAATCTGACACATTATCTGAATCTGAGATCAATCCTGAGCCTGAGGGATCATTCCTTTTTCTGAGATACGAAATAGGGAATTTCACTAAGTCAATTCTTAGGAAATCTCGAATCAGACCATTTGTACTTACTTCAACAAAGGAAGTATGAGCCTCTTCGATAGAAGAACTTTTTTTGTCTTGGTCCCAATTCAAAATTAAACAAGTCCGAACTAATTGAATACTTGTATCAGAAATTCCCCGAATTGGTTTGCCATTTCTGTAAACAATATAATTGACAACTCGAAGTTGTATATTATCCCTTTCTTGTAACAGATCCGGGGGGAAGAGTGTTGCTAAATTTATACCGTCCGATATTTCATATGTCACTACGGGTCGAACTAAAACAAAATACTTTTTCTTAGTAGGTGTGATCCGTTGGACATAGATCCAATTTTTAAATTTTTTGGATTCCTTAGAATTTGTTTTTCCTGTTCCTGGGGGTATCAAGATGCCACTGTGTCGGGATATCTTATCTGTCTCTCCAGGAAAATGGATATCTCCAGAAAAGATTTTCAGTTCAATCCTTTTTTTTTTTCTCTCCACTCGGACTAATCCGCCCACTTGGCTTCTT